CATACAAATGTATAAAAGATGTTAGCCGCACTTAAAAGCCGAGTACTCTACCATTGAGTTAGCAACCCCTCCAAAAAAATTCGATTATGTCCATACAATCGGAATCAAACTAAATAAAAATAAATAGAAAATAGAAATTAAAATAAAAAAAAAAAAAAAAAATCAAGCGATTTAATCACACGACACAATCAAAACATTAAACTAAAAACATTAAACTAGCAAAAAATTAAAACAAAAAATTAAAAGAAATAAAATATTAAGAATTTCGAATAAATCCGGAACAGACAAAAAGATTCAAAAATATAGATAACATAAAAATTTTTTAGATTACCCTATTTATTCTTACTTTTAGTTATTGTTTCCATTTCTTAGTTTTAGTTATATTATCTACTTAATGAATATTCTATTTAGTATTATACTAAGATTCACTTAGAATACCTATTCTACCTATATAGGTATACATTGTATATATATTTTTTTTTTTAAAGGCTTTTTTACTTATATATTTTTGATTTATATATATTCTACTTATATAATTATACTTATATATTTATATTTTATATAAATATATTCTATTCTAATATATAGAAATAGAATAAAATATATATAATAAATATAATTTGATAAATAAATGTGAATTCTCATTAGAACATTAAATTTCTATATATTTTCAATCAAAAAAAACTTTTATATCACAACAAATCCAATAAACCCATCGCTTGAATGAAGAAACAATTCAAATTAATGGATAGAACAGGTATAAATAGATCGACAGATAAAATCCCATTACCTCAGATGGGATTATATTTATTTGATACATTCTTGTCAATATCAATGTGAATATCTTGAGTTCATAAATAAATATACACTGAAGAAAACAAAAGAATTAATTGAAATTGAATTTCAATAAAATTTAATAAAAAGAAATTCAATAAAAATCAAATACTAAAACTAAATAAATTACTCAAATTCAAATTAAATTCAAATTAAATAGAAATAGAAAATTTAATAATAAAAAAAATACTATACAAAGATAGAAAAATAATATACAAATAAAAATAGAAATAAATAGAAAAATATATAGAATATATTACAATATATAGATATAAAATAGATAGATATATTTTATAAGGAAATTATAAGGAAATATAGAATACCTGGAGCATTCAAATAGGTTTTTTTTTATCGAATGATACAAACCCACTTTTCCAAAGATCTCTTCCTTCTTTTCGGCATTGAACATCAAATCAATTGCAAGGATTCGCATCTTTCTAAAAAAAAAAAATCATCTGTACTTTCTTAACTCAAGTTGGAGAACTTTTAAATAGGTCAAAGGAAATCCTTTAAGCATTTCATTGATTGAGTGATCTCTAATCGCCTTTCTTTTTGTTTCTTTTAGAATCTATTTTGATTCTTCATTCTGATCAAATGGTTGAGACAATTGAAAACGATATTTACCCGGTCCAGGATCCTTTATTTTTCCCTTGAATCGTTGGGTTTAGACATTACTTCGGTGGTCTTTAATTGGATGCAACATATCAGTTTTTGTGATTTCTTTCTATCAAAAAAAGAATCAGATTAATGGTTGATTCTTGCATCATATACTTTCTTTTTGAGCTTTTGAATCAAAAAAATTTGGTCAATTCTAAAAAACTTTATTCTTGGATTTGAAACTTGCTCGAATTGGATCCTTTCTATTTCGATTTACACTATACCCCAACAAAAAGTGAGATTTCGAGTGTATAAATATAACAAAACAAATGATGTCGAGTTAGGAGCACTCTCATTCCTTTCCTATTCCTATATATATTATAGCTATATTATGCTATATAATATTCTAAATATTAAACATATATATATAGAATATAATATTATGAATATAATATTATTCAATAAAATTCCAATTATATGCTTATGCTATATTATATGCTATATTATATATATAACTATTATATTAATATTCTTAATATTATTTATTATTATTTATTAATTCTTTTTTAATATTAATTATTTTAATTAATATTCAATTTTAAATATTCAATTTAAAATTGAAATTTCTTTTTTCAAATTTCTTTTTATTTATTATTAATTTTTTTTTTTTTATTTGATAGATTATATAGAATGATAGATTATAGAGAATATCTGGGACGGAAGGATTCGAACCTCCGAATAGCGGGACCAAAACCCGTTGCCTTACCACTTGGCTACGCCCCATTTATATTTCTATTCAACACTAATAAAAACTAATATTAATAGTGGTTCTTCGTCAATTCCCATCCAAATATCTAGGAAATATATTACTGTCTTGTTCGGATTTTCATATGTGTAGATATAGAATTCAACTGAATTGATTGCTCATAATAGATAATTCAACTAAGATATTGTATAAAAATATGATTTCCTCTATTCTTTTTTGATTTGAGAATTGAGAATTGAAGGATTTTTGATTGGGTGAGTTTAATAACACAATAAATTTAATAAAAATAAAGAAGGGTTCTTCGTCTACCTTACTTTTTTTTGATTCATTTTTATATCAATAACATATTAATAACTTAGTCATCAATCAAAATACAATTATCTTCAAGAACAAAATGTTTGTTATGCTTAATAGTTTTAGTTTAATTTGTATCTGTCTTAATTCTGCCCTTTATTCAAGCAATTTTTTATTCACAAAATTGCCTGAAGCCTACGCTTTTTTGAATCCAATCGTAGATGTTATGCCAGTAATCCCTTTACTCTTTTTTCTATTAGCCTTTGTTTGGCAAGCTGCTGTAAGTTTTCGATGAGATTTTAATACTATCCTAAAATAATTCATGATTTATTCGAGAAAAAAATTATAGTAATTGAGAAGATCAGATAAGTCTTATACTCTAAGCTCTTAATTCAAACATTAAAGTTATTGTATAAACGCGAGAATTTTGGATCACCCCCATTTTTTTCATTCTTAACTTTTTTTTGATTCCAGATTCTATTAACGCCCTAATTGTAGTTATGAAAAAAAATTATAAGAAAGACTCGACTCTTATTCCAAATGAATTTCGAAAAATTCATTTCTATTTCTAGAAATCACTTCATTTCTTGGTGTTAAAATAGAAAATGTGGTATAAAAATAGAGAATCTATTTTTTTTTCCAAACCAAAAAAGATCGTGGAGATTTTCTAATGCTTACTCTTAAACTCTTTGTTTACACAGTAGTTATATTCTTTGTTTCTCTCTTCATCTTTGGGTTTTTATCTAATGATCCTGGGCGTAATCCTGGACGTGAAGAATAGAATAAAAATTCTAAGGGTTTTCTTGATTTTAAAATGTTTTTAGTATGTTATTTCTTTTTACCCAGTCTTTATCTATTCTAGATCTCGATTTGAATCTATATTTTTGTTTTAAATTAATATTTTAAATAGAATTTGCCATAGAAATATTAATATAAATAAAGAAATTTGAAATTTCAATTTTTAACTAGAAATAGTAAATAGAAAGGAAATATTCAATAAAAAGAAAAATTCGAAATTAGAAATAACTATTAATAAATGAAATATTCAAATTATTCATTTTTTAATTTATTTAAATAGTTTAAATAGAAATTAAATAGAAAATAAAATAGAACATTGAAATAAGAAATAAAGCAAAAAGATTTTCGAAATTTGAAAGAAAAGATAAAAAAAATTCAAGTCATCACTGGAACCGGAAAGAGAGGGATTCGAACCCTCGGTACGAATAACTCGTACAACGGATTAGCAATCCGACGCTTTAGTCCACTCAGCCATCTCTCCCGATTAAAAAAGAATAATTATAAGGATAATTATTATGTTCCATTACATAGCAAGTAATTACATTATACAACAAGTAAGGCTTGAAAAAAAAGGCTTTGCCTCTCTCTTTATTACTTTATTTCGTAATTACTTTTTTTCTTATTTAATTATATAATAATAGAAATTCGAATTCTCTCAAATTCTCTATTTATTCTATATTTATTAAATATATATTTCGAATTCTATAGAATTCGAAATTGGCTATTTTTCTATTCGAAAAATATATTCTATATTTAATTTATATTAATTTTCATTTATTTAATTATATATTTTTCGAATTTCTATTATTTTTTTCTATTTTTTATTAATTTTGAAATTATTATTTATATAATTATATAAATAATAATTTTATATAAATAATAATTTCAAATTGAAATATATCAATTGAAATAGAAATAAATAGTTAACTTAATAACTAATTAAATAAAATAGAAATTGAAATATCAAATTAATTAAATGAAAATAAGAAAATATATTAAAAATGTTCCATTGTCTTACTCGACAAAAAGTTCATTATATACGATAATTGTATCGTAGCGGGTATAGTTTAGTGGTAAAAGTGTGATTCGTTCTAGTAATTGAAACGAATAGTTAAGGGATCCCTTGGCTGATATTCGAATGAAAAACTTTATTTCTTAAAACGATTTAATCCTTTACCTTCTCAATGAAAAATTCGAGGAAGAATATACATTCTCGTAATTTGTATCCAACAGTCAATTAGAAATTGAAAAATTGGATTATTAAATTACGAAACATAATTTTTTTTATTTTAATTTTAATTAGATCAATCCTTTCAATTGAATAAGTATAAGTAAAGGATCTATGGAAAAAGACAGAAAAGTTTATTTCTAATCGTAACTAAATCTTCAACGTTTTCCTTCTTTTATATAGTCGAAATTGAAGCAAAATTAAGTATTAAACGATGACTTTGGTTTATTATAGACATCGACTCTTGTTTTACCTCGGTCGAAACGAAACAAAACCCTTTTCCTAAGGATTCTATCAAATAGAAATAGAGAACGAAGTAACTAGAAGAATTGTTAATTGGGAAATTTGAATCCCACTTGTCTAGAGGGATCATCTAGAAAGTACCTTGTTTTGAATACCGAAAAGCTAACATAGATGTTATGGGTCAATTTGTTTTCACTCCCGTCTTATCTTCTAGCTTATAGCTGGAAATTTATCCATATC